GCTCCAGAGGATATTGATTGTAAATAATAGGATTGTTTACGAAGAAAAACTAATAAAAATTCGAATTCAGATACGTAAGAATTATACAGGAACCGAAATAGTCTTTTATTTTCTTTTGAAAAAACGTAAATAGTTTTATTCGGAGTAATAAAACTATTCCAATTATGATATTCATATAGAAAGAATCGCAATAAATGCAAAGAGGGAATATCTTGGACCCGGCATTGAAGGATTTGAACCAAGATTTCCAGATGGATGGGATGGGGTATTAGTATATCTGACACATAATTAAAATGCGATAATGTGTCCTCTAAAAAGGGAAATATTGAATGAATAGATCGTAAATTCTGAAATTTTGGTATTTCTTTTTCTTCGGGGGATAAGACTAATGGCAGCGAGAATGGAATTTCTACAATCAATGCAAAACCTTCTGATACTATTTGAGAATAAAAAGAAGAATAAAAATAATTGTTGTGCCCAACGAATCGATTTTGGTTAGAATCATTAACCGAATAAATCAAATAATTCTGTTGATACATTCGAGTAATTAAACGTTTCACAAGTGCTGAACTAGATTTATTGTCATAACCAAAAATTTCCACGGATTCGTAAAAAATCGAACCATTTAAACCATGATCATGAGCAAGTGTGTAAATATACTCCTGAAAGAGAAGCGGATATAGGAAGTAGTGTTCCCGAGATCTATCTTTTTCTAAATATTCTTGTAATTCTTTCATTTACATTTCTCTACTTGAAACAGAGGCAGGGGGCCTTTCTTGGGTTATCAAATGATACATAGTGCAATATGGTCAGAACGGGGTATGTATTATGTATACAGTATATAGTAAGAAAAAAGATATACCCCGGAGACCGGGAGTCCAATCAACAGATTTCTTTCCTCTCCTTTTTTATCCAATTGCTTTATGTTCGTCATAATTAAAAGATAGTAAAAAAAAGAGAGTAAAAAATCCTTTATTTTTGCAACCCGATCGCTCTTTTGATTTTGGAATAAATTCTATTCTCTTTATCAGTTATCAGTATACTCTTTCTTCTACACATCTGTCTCCAATCCATAATAGAGAATAGTTAGGATTCATTAAAAAAAAAAGAAAAAGAACCAATGGTCCACTCACAGGAAAAACCTTTCCCGCATCAGGCACTAATCCATTTTTAACATCTAATTAGATCGGGTAATCATTCAAATTAAGAACATAAGCTCGTTACTTTTTGTTTTACCAGAATCGAATTGTAGCCATAGGACTCTATCCATTTATTCACTAGACCCAACTGTAAATGTGAATTTCTTTTGTCCCCTTCCAAAAATCAAAACAATATTTTCTAACGATCCAGTAAGGATAAACTCAAAGCTCTATTTTAATAAAATGAATTTCTATTTTATTACGACATGCTGTTTTTTCCTTCATTACCTTTCAGGATCAGTCGTGGTCTTATAGACTCTACCAATAGTCTGGACGAATTCGTCGCTTCATCCAAATGTGTAAAAGATCATAGTCGCACTTAAAAGCCGAATACTCTACCATTGAGTTAGCAACCCGAATAAAATAAATATGTAGATACGATCGAAATAAAAAAAAATTCATTGGATTGCACTGCAGGACCCCGTCAAAATCAAAACATTGAACTAGCAACAAATCTAAAAGAAAGATTTTATGATCAATTATAAACACCAAAATACCAAAATGGGCGAGTCAGATTAAAAAACAACGGATTCGTAATAGAGATGTCAAAATTGATTGACACTCGTTTTTATCTTTATCCATTTTTTTTTATTATTATTATTTTCATTAAATAAATACGTCTTGTATGACAGTAAATCCGGCAAACCCACCATTTGACTGAAGTGAAGGAAAAACCCAATATAATAAATATGGGGCAGGGATAAACAGATCTATTTATCTACGGTCGAATTATATTTGTTCGATACACCATTGTCAATATGAATGGAATGTTGATAAAACAAATAAAGTAAATCAAATAAGGCCTTGTGTTGGATTGGCACAACATAAATAAGAAAATGGAATAAAAAAAATAAGTATGAATAGAGCAAGAAAAGGACAAATTCTGGGGAAATAATTACACAAAGATAGATGTGGGTTACCCTCTCTCTTTTTTTTATTCCATTTTCTTATTTTTTTTTTACTTTATTTTGAACTTTAATTAAAATGAAAAATTAATTTGAAGTTCCTTCTTTAAATAATTCTGCCTTCCTTAAAATATCATGGACAGTTACTGTAGGTTGCGCGCCGTTTTCAAGGAAATATAGAATAGCAGGAACATTTGAATAAGTTTGATTCTTTATCGGATCGTAAAAACCCACTTTTCGAAGATCTCTTCCCTCTCTTCGGGATCGAACATCAATTGCAACGATTCGATAGATGGCTCATCGGGATAGATGTAGATAAACAATGCCCCCCCTAGAAACGTATAGGAGGTTTTCTCCTCATACGGCTCGAGAAAAAAATGATTCTTCTGTATAGAAATAATGGCAAATGGATCCATAAAATAAAGAAATCTCATTTGTACTCATAACTCAAGTTGGGTAATTCTGAAAGAGTTCGAAGGGAAATCCTTAGACATTTATTGAGTCGTCTCTAACCTATTTTGTTTGTCTCGTCTCGAATCTATTTTTCTTCCTCATTCTGATCCAATTGTTGAGACAATTGAAAATAGTGTTTCCTTGTTCCAGAATCCTTTATCTTTGCTTTTTGAAATCATTGGGTTTAGACATTACTTCGGTGATCCTTACTCCTTCAAAATGGCAGCAACATACCTTTTGTTTTTTTTCTTTCTTTCTATGGAAAGTTTCTATGGGAAGAAGAAGATTGATTCCCTTGTGATACACTTTTGATCAAAATGGTTTTACCAATTCCGACAAATCTGACTTTTTTATTTCAAACTTGTTTGAATTTTAACCTTTCGATTTATATATTGAGGGTATACTTACAAAGTTGGTCCAACTTATTGATTGTCACTAACCCTAGATTCTTCCCCCTGATAAATGAATCAATCCTTTCTGCTCGAGCTTCATCATGTACTATTTAGATTAGAACCCAACACAAATTAGGTTCTTAGTGGAACAGAACAAATTATGTCGAGCCAAGAGCATCTTTATTCTTATAGAAAGAAAATGGTGGATGTAAGAATCCACAGTCGATCATGTCCTTCAAGTCGCACGTTGCTTTCTACCACATCGTTTCAAACGAAGTTTTACCATAACACATTTTTCTAATTTAATTTCGAACCGATATGGAATTGATTCAAGGAATCATGAATAGTCATTGGCTCAGCCGGTATATGCCAATATCGATATATAATCGATATGATATATAGATATATATATGATAATATATATATATATATATTATCATACTATTAGTATAGTCTATAGTCCATACTTTCTATCTATCTATAGATAGATAAGTATTTTCCGGAGAGGGCTCAACAAGGATCTAATTTTTGAACCCCGTATCATATGAATGAAACACATTTCTAAAAAATCTAAAAAAAAAATGAATAAACGAGTTTGCTTAAGACTTATTTCTATCTTCAACAGATTGTTCGGGACGGTCAATCATGAAGGATCCCATTTTTCTCGAAAAAAAAGAAACTATAAAATAAACCTCAAAAGAAGGACCTTAATAGAGTCCCAATCCCGGAACAAAAATTTTAACCAAATAAATAAACTATTCCAATGACCCGGAAAGGTCGGAAGTTTCTTGACAATATGGATTTCTCACACTTCTTCGAGTACCAAAGATTCATATCATAAAAAATGAAGTAAAAGTAAAAATGAAAATAGTTTAAAGAATCCCCGACTTCAGCATCATGACTGGAAAACGTATTTCCGTTCATGACTGAATTTGATCTCTAATTCAATCAATTGGATACAATGTGATCCAATCTGCCGTTTCTGATAGAAACGATCTGGGACGGAAGGATTCGAACCTCCGAGTAACGGAACCAAAACCCGTTGCCTTAATCCGCTTGGCCACGCCCCATTTAGATTTCTATTCGACACTAATAAACACTAATATGAATATTGGTTATTCGTCAATTCCAGCTCAAATACATATAGGATATATTGTTGCTAGGATTTGGCACATGTAGATATAGAATAAAAAAAAAAATTCATTGATCATTATATGGAATTCAATTAAGATATTGTATGAAAGTATAATTCCTTGTATTCTTCATTTGAGAATTGAAAAGGGGATTTTTTTTGAAGAGTTAAAAAAAAAAAAAAGAAAAAGAAGGATTTTCTGGACCTGCCTTTTTATTTTTACCTTATAAAAATAAAAGTAACTCAATCAAAATTAAATTATCTAATCGACAGGAACGAAATATTTGTTATGCTTAATATCTTTAGTTTAATCTGTATCTGTCTTAATTCTGCCCTTTATTCGAGTAGTTTTTTCCTCGCCAAATTGCCCGAGGCTTATGCCTTTTTCAATCCAATAGTAGACGTTATGCCCGTCATACCTCTACTCTTTTTTCTCTTAGCTTTTGTTTGGCAAGCTGCTGCAAGCTTTCGATGAAATCTTTAATACTCTCCTAAATTCAAATTCATGATTTTTTTGAAAAAAAAAAAGATTCTCAAAATTAATAAGATCAGATAAGTCTTACATTCATTTTCATTATGAACCCTCGATTCAAAAATCGAAATTTTGTATATTGAATAACTGTAGCGAGAAATTTGGATCAATTTATTTCCCCATTCTGACCTTCCAGTGAACAAAGACTTTATTGGGTCCTCCACAATACCTAATTGTATTGTGGATATAACAAGAAAATCTTGATAACGAAAGAATCGGAATCTTATTACAAAGAAATTTGTAAGAATTACTTTCTTTTCAAGAAAAACACTTCATTTTTTTTTTTAGTTGATGTGTCATGTCAAAATAGCATATGTGGTACAAAAAAAATAGGTAATCTATTCCCCTTTTCCAGAAAAAAAATGATCTTATCTTGGAGATTGTGTAATGCTTACTCTCAAACTCTTCGTTTATACAGTAGTGATATTCTTTGTTTCTCTCTTCCTCTTCGGATTCTTATCTAATGATCCAGGACGCAATCCTGGACGTGAGGAATAAACATAAGAGATTTTTTTTAGTTTTTCCTTGCTTTTTTTCGAAATTCTTTTTTCTTATTATTTTATCTATTCCATACATTTAACTATGATAAAATAAAATCAAGGGATCGGGATTTTTTTCGAATTCGAAAGTCTCAAGTGAGCAGAGGGAGCGGAGAGAGAGGGATTCGAACCCTCGGTACAAATAACTCGTACAACGGATTAGCAATCCGACGCTTTAGTCCACTCAGCCATCTCTCCCAATTCAAAATTGGAAAAATTTTTATGTAATGTGACACGTGAAGTTGAAGTAAAGATTGATCAAAAACCCCTCGTTTTCCTTCCCTATTCCTTATTTTATTAGATTAGTAAGGATATATAAATATATTAAAATATGAAATATATATATATATATTTATATAAAATATATTATATATATAATGATAATATATATATAAAACATAGATAAGATATCCACAAATTTGATCAACAATTCCATTCCATTTATATAATGATTCGAAACAGATATCACCAATACAATAGAAGTAGAAAGAATACCTTACTTCTTTGATTTTGTACGAAAGGTTTATTCCCCCGGCCCGCTTAAGTACTGGCCGGGCCATTATTTCTTTTTTTGTTCCAAATGAATCATTTATAGATCAAACGATTCAATTATGATTTGATATCAAATTCTAATTACTTGTTATTAAAGCAGCAACAGGGACAATTTCCATTCTCATTCCTATGGGGGTGTCATTTCTTATTATTAAGAATTCATATTTTATTATTATTATTTATTCTCTTTCTAAATTTTACTTACCGGAAAAACTAGAATAAAAAAAAAAAAAAGACATACATCATACAGGCATACATATATTAAATAAACAATAAACTAAAATATTAAACACACATATTTCATATTTCTAATATAATAGAAATAACTCATTATCATTATAACATTAGAAATAACTCATTTACTTTTTACTTGTTCAATTCAAAGAACAAGCTTTATTTGAACACTTGAGATCCAATTGACCCGAATTCATATCATAAGATCCGGATCCGGCAGTTGAGAGAGAAGTTGAAAAAAGGAACCATGTATGCAGAATTGATCGTTTTTATGGTCCAGCTGCAATGACTCCTTCGGGCCGGAACTTTCAGTAATGACTTCCCAGCAAGCGAAAAGCATAATTATAACTTTTTATGTTATTTAAATAAGCTTTCTGTTCTTCGCCTATTTTTTTTCTTCAAATCTCGGCGGGGCGAAATACATGTCAACGCTAGAATTTTCATGATTCTGATGCTATCTTGATTGTGTCTCTATTGTGTCTCTTTGCTCGACAAATGGTCCATTTATATACAATAATGAAATTGTAGCGGGTATAGTTTAGTGGTAAAAGTGTGATTCGTTCTATTAACAACTTAAATAGTTAAGGGGTCTTTCCGCTTTTTCATATTCCGATCAAAAACTTTATTTCTTAAAATTAAAAAGGTTTAATCCTTTACCTATCAATTCAATGGCATATTTGAGGAAGAATATAAATTCTCGCGATTTGTATCCAAAGGTCAATTAGAAATTGAATAAAGAAAAATTGACTTATGGGGTCGTGAAGCATAATTTTTTTTGAATTGGATTAACTCTTCCAATTGAATGAGTAAAGGATCCATGGATAAAGATACAAAAGTTTATTTCCAATCGTAACTAGATCTTCCATTTTTTTGTTGTAAAGGGGATTGAAGCCAAAATAGCTAGAAAATGATGGTTTTGGTTTACTAGAACTGTCGGAATATTGTTTCAGCTCGGTGGAAATCAAATTATTTTCCTCCGGATCCTGCGAGTAGAAATAGGGAACGAAGTAACTAGACTAGGCGGATTTGATATAATCCCCCCTCTAGAGGGATCATCTAGAAAGCGAGTAGCTTTGGATGCATTCAGACGGAAAAGCGGACATAGATGGTATGGATCTCATTTTTTTCTCTCTGGGAATACACCAATCTTCCATAAAGGAGCCGAATGAAACCAAAATTTCATGTTCGGTTTTGAATTAGAGACGTTCAAATAAAAATGATCAACCAACGTCGACTATAACCCCTAGCCTTCCAAGCTAACGATGCGGGTTCGATTCCCGCTACCCGCTCCATATTCCTTATTATATTATACATACATCATCAATTTGGGTATGCATCCTTATTATTTATTCCCTAAAATATTTTCGTGTAATCGTAATCACATTTTATCCGAACAAGAGAAAGGAAGAATACGAAAGAAGAAAATAGGAATGAAAAGCGTCCATTGTCTAATGGATAGGACAGAGGTCTTCTAAACCTTTAGTATAGGTTCAAATCCTATTGGACGCAATTTATTTCCATTTCTTTTTTAAGAAAATAGCTATACCAAGAAACCTATTTTG